AGACTCAACATTGTTATAACAAGAATTGAAAAGCCTTATGGACAACCTAATATTCTTGCAGAATATATAGCTTTACAATTAAAAAATAGAGTTTCGTTTCGAAAGGCAATTAAAAAAGCTATTGAATTAACTGAACAAACGGGTATAAAAGGAATTCAAGTGCAAATTGCAGGGCGTATTGACGGAAAAGAGATTGCACGTGTTGAATGGATCAGAGAAGGCAGAGTTCCCTTACAAACAATTCGCGCTAAAATCGATCACTGTTCCCATACAATTCGAACTATATATGGAGTCTTAGGCATAAAAATTTGGATATTTGTAAACCAAGAATAATAATGTACCTTTTTTATCTCGCCATTCTGCTCAGCGATAGAAAAATTTAGAAACTATTTTTTAATTTATTTTTTTTTTATAAAAAAAAAAGAACAATTCTAATTCTATAAGGTTGAATAAAAATTTGATTTACACTTTATTTATATTTAGTAGAATTGCTATGCTTAGTGTGTGACTCGTTAATTTTTTATTAAAATTTTATAGTTGAGAATTGAGATAAAAAAAAAGGCTGACCCCACTATAAACTTAAAACTTAATAACCATGAAAACTAAAGAAACTCAAAACTAATAACCAACTTATTGCTTCGTATTGTCGAGATCCCAAGAAACAGTCACTATATGATTTAATCGATCATATAATTGTAGCAACTGAAACTCTTTTTTTCATAAAAAAAAAATATGATTATTAATTGTGAAACAAAGAAAAGGGATGTAGAAAAGGCGGAAGGATGATAGAAAGAGAGAATAAAGATCTCAATGATATATGATTCCCATATGTATGGTTTATGAAGAATCAATCTATAAAAAAGGCAGTGTGATAAAGCATCAACATCAATATGAAATAAAGATACAAAATATACGATTACAATATAATAAGAAAAAAAAAGAGAATAAATCAGAAAATTCAATTAAAATTATAGAATCAATATAGATAATATTGTCTATTATCTATCTAATAAGCTATAAAAATAAAATATCAAAGATCTAAATAATATAAAATAGATGAATAATTGAATCGAGCTTTGAGTTAAGAAAAACTGAGGAGATTTACTCGGAAACAAATAACATATTTTGTTGTAAGCTCCATTGCAGAGTTCAGGCCTAAACATTAATGGAGAAGCTATGGGAACGACGGAACCTGTGACTACATAGGATTTTTTTGAAAACAAATTAATCCTAATGATTCACTGGGTAGGATGGCGAAATGAACCAAGAAATAAATGAAGGAGTAAAGAGTAAATATTCGCTCGCGAACACTTTATTTATATTTATGAAATTTAATAATTTCATATAGCAAATAACTTTTGGCATGATTCAATAGAGGTAAAGTCAAATACTTTTTCAAATTTTATATTTATAAAAGAAATAAACATCATATATAAACAAATATGTTCCAGTTATATACTTATATATAGCTTCCTATATAACAGTAACAAATTCAATAAAAAAAATTGAAATTAATCTATTTTTTTGATAGAATAAAATACATGTCTATATGTAAGATTATTGAATCATTTCATTCGCGAGGAGCTGGATGAGAAGAAACTCTCATGTCCGGCTCTGCAGTAGAGATGGAATTGAGAAACAACCATCAACTATAACCCCAAAAGAACCAGATTTCGTAAACAACATAGAGGTAGAATGAAGGGAATATCTTGCCGAGGCAAGCATATTTGTTTTGGCAGATACGCTCTTCAGGCACTTGAACCTGCTTGGATCACAGCTAGACAAATAGAAGCAGGGCGAAGAGCAATGACACGATATGCGCGTCGTGGTGGAAAGATCTGGGTACGTATCTTTCCCGACAAACCTGTTACAGTAAGACCTACGGAAACACGTATGGGTTCGGGCAAGGGATCCCCCGAATATTGGGTATCCGTTGTGAAACCGGGCCGAATACTTTATGAAATGAGTGGAGTATCAGAAACTGTAGCCAAAGCAGCTATTTCCATAGCTGCATGCAAAATGCCTATACGAACTCAATTTGTTATTTCAGGATAGGTAAACAAAAGTAAAGGAATATTGAGAATGAAAAAAAAAACGCGGGTTTCTTTATCTCTGGACAGACAATATTTATTTTTTACCTTACATTGAAATAAGAGATTCAAATAAAAATGATATGATTCAACCTCAGACCCTTTTGAATGTAGCGGATAACAGTGGAGCTCAAGAATTAATGTGTATTCGAATAATAGGAACTGGTAATCACCGATATGCCCATATTGGTGATATTATTGTTGCTGTTATAAAAGAAGCAGTGCCCAACATGCCTTTAGAAAGATCAGAAATAATTCGAGCTGTAATTGTACGCACGTGTAAAGAACTCAAACGTGACAACGGCATGATAATACGATATGATGACAATGCAGCGGTTATCATTGATCAAGAAGGAAATCCAAAAGGAACTCGGATTTTTGGTGCGATTGCTCGGGAATTGAGACAGTTGAATTTTACTAAAATAGTTTCATTAGCACCCGAAGTATTATAATATTTAAAATAATACTAGTAGATAGATGAAAAAGGGATATATTCTTTTTATATTTTTTCTATATAGAGAATATTCAAATATCTGAAATAGATCTGATGAATGGATTGTGTCTTATGCATATACTTTAAATTTTTGATAATTGAAGAATAAAAAAAAAATTCAATAAAATAAAAAAGAAGCATGTTGATTATATCAAAATGAGGAGGCACTAATAACTATAGTTAGTCATGGGTAGGGACATTATTGCCGATATAATAACTTCTATAAGAAATGCTGACATGAATCAAAAGGGAAGAGTTCAAATAGTATCTACTAATATCACTAAAAACATTGTTAAAATACTTTTACGAGAAGGTTTTATTGAAAACGTTCGAAAACATAAAGAAAGTAAAAAAAATTTCTTGGTTTCAACCTTACGACATAGAAAGGCTATAAAAGGAAAAAAAATAATTTTAAAACGTATAAGTCGACCCGGTCTACGAATCTATTCCAACTATCAACGAATTCCTAAGATTTTAGGCGGAATGGGGATTGTAATTCTTTCTACTTCTCGAGGTATAATGACAGATCGAGAAGCTCGACTAGAAAAAATTGGAGGAGAAATTTTGTGTTATATATGGTGATTATCTTGGAGTACCCTAATTTTCTCTCAAACTTACTTTTTGTAAAATAGAGGGAAGAAGTGAATTATAGAACTCTTCCTCTATTAGTTGATACTTAAAGGGGGGTTCCCTGGAATGAAAGAACAAAAACTGATTCATGAGGGTTTAATTACTGAATCACTTCCCAACGGTATGTTCCGAGTTCGGTTAGATAATCAAGATCTAATCCTAGGTTATATTTCAGGGAGAATCCGTCGCAGTTTTATACGTATATTACCCGGAGATAGAGTAAAAATTGAAATGAGTCGTTATGATTCAACCAGGGGACGTATAATTTATAGACTTCGCAAAAAAGATTCGAACGATTAGATCCTTCTTTTAAACATCCCCTTCGTAGGGATATAATTTGAAGTTCAAAAAAAAAATAAAATAGATTCAGAATTAAGGTAAGGAATAAGAAATATGAAAATAAGGGCTTCTGTTCGTAAAATTTGTGAAAAATGTCGCCTGATTCGTAGGCGAGGGCGCATTATAGTAATTTGTTTCAATCCGAGACATAAACAGAGACAGGGGTAATACTTATGAAGTTCGAAATAAAAAACTGAAAAAAAAAAACCATGTATATGTAAAAATAAAGAAGAAAGGATTCATTTTCATATGAAATGGATATCCCCATATCTTTCTGTAAATTTATGATTCTTATTTTTAGTCTTATGAATATGATATAATAAAATATGACAAAACCTGTAGCAAAAATTGGTTTACGTAAGAATGTACGGAGTGGTTTACATAAGAATGAACGTCGAATACCAAAAGGAGTTATTCATGTTCAAGCGAGTTTTAACAATACTATTGTAACTGTTACAGACGTACGAGGTCGAGTGGTTTCTTGGGCTTCTGCAGGTACTTCTGGATTCAGAGGCACAAGAAAAGGAACACCCTATGCTGCTCAAGCAACTGCATTAAATGCTATTCGTACAGTAGTTGATAAGGGTATGCAACGAGCAGAGGTTATGATAAAGGGTCCAGGTCTCGGAAGAGATGCGGCATTACGAGCCATTCGAAGAAGTGGAATGCTATTAAGTTTCGTACGTGATGTAACACCTATGCCACATAATGGGTGTCGCCCCCCAAAAAAAAGACGTGTGTAGAAATAAAAATTAAAGAAATTCCAAGAGAAAAAAATGATTCAATGATTTGATCCAATAATCATAAATAAAATAATAATATGGTTCGAGAAGAAATAACAGGATCCACTCGAACACTACAGTGGGAATGTGTTGAATCAAGAATAGACAGCAAGCGTCTTTATTATGGTCGTTTCGTTATGTCCCCGCTTATGAAAGGTCAAGCCGATACCATAGGTATTGCCATGCGAAGGGCTCTACTTGGAGAAATAGAAGGAACATGTATCACATGTGCAACATCTGAAAATGTGCTACATGAATATTCTACGATAGCAGGTATTGAAGAATCAGTACATGAAATTTTAATAAATTTGAAAGAAATTGTATTGAGAAGTAATCTCTATGGAGTTAGGGACGCATCTATTTGTGTAAGGGGTCCAAAATATATAACCGCTCAAGATATCATTTCACCACCTTCTGTCGAAATAGTTGACACGACACAGCATATAGCTAACCTGACAGAACCAATAGATTTGTGTATTGAATTAAAAATAAACAGAGATCGCGGATATCGTTTTAAATCTACAAAAAACTCTCACGATGGAAGTTATCCTATAGATATTATATCCATGCCTGTTCGAAATGTGAATCACAGTATTCATTCTTATGGGAATGGGAATGAAAAACAAGAGATACTCTTTCTAGAAATATGGACGAATGGAGGTTTAA